GATTCAACCCAGGTATTGTAGACATTTCCCCATTTTCATCCCCGAGCATTTTGAATTTCCCATTTCTCAAAAAAATCCCATTCTTTTCTCATTCTTCATCGAATCCTACGAATCGATCTAATAATGATGGAATTGAATTTCTATTCTGTTTACTGAATCACATGAAATTTTATCTAACTCCATATACCATATAATATATGTGGAATGTATGAAATATGAAATGCGTATGAACGGAAGAAGAAAAATTATACTCAAATTTGAATTTATAACAAACAGATACAGAAAAGAATTGATAAATGCCATTTAGCCGCATGGAGTTTTGTTTTTGTATAGAATAAAAAAAAAAATAATTCAATTTCTACCATTATTATGATATTACATATTCCAATCCGATTGAATACCAGAAAACTGAAAGGAATTCCTGATTTGATCTGTTCGTTGAGATAAAGACAAAATAATCATAAAATATATATATAGGGAGAGAGTTGATTTTTCTAGCGCTTAATTTTTTCATGGACTCCATTGTTCAAAAAACGATTCGCAGAGAAGATAGATGTTTTTACCCCCTTTTTAGTTTTTTATTTTTTAGTAGAATATTTAGAATATGATTGAAGTGCGTACGAAAAGGGGGCTTATATTTATTAAACATGTGCAGATATAGCATTTCTATTTATATATGTCTTTCTTTTATTCCATTATAACGCTCTAATGGAGACAAGACATGGTGTGCTCTATGAAAAATTCTATTTTTTCTTTTATTTTAATCTATTCAATGAAAAATTGAAACACGAGAATTTCTTGCTGATTCCCTATGGACATCATATCTAGATAGATAAAATACCTCATTAGATAACTGTGTAACAACTTATGCTCTGGGGTTTACATAGACTCATAATTGCTGTTATATTATTATAATATACTTGAAATTCAGAAAGTTTTTTTTTTTTTTATTGAAAAAAAAATCAATACTGATTAGTTATGTATCCAGTTTTATTTTCTTATACCATTAGAAAAAGACAAGTGAAGAAGAATCGTCCATAAATTTGCAGTCAATAGTTAATGGTTCGAATTTATTTGTCCTGAATTTTGACTTTTGTAACTGAGAATCCACATTTTCTTTTTCAATAGAAAAGAAAGGGAAAGTTTTTAGATATTGTGTGTCTTGAGATACTATAACCAATTGAAGGTATGGATCCGATCTAAAAATGAAAAAGAAAAGGGAGATACTCTCCTTTTTTTGTTTGTAGCCTTTTGGCGACATGGCCGAGCGGTAAGGCGGGGGACTGCAAATCCCTTATTCCCCAGTTCAAATCCGGGTGTCGCCTGATCAACAAAAAACTCGAAATCCTAACGTCTCCTAACGTCTAGGATTCAAGGAAAAACTAAAGGAGTGGAAGGGAATCAGTAAATCTTGATATGGGAGCCCCCCTTACTAATGGAGTGGCTACTAGAGGAGTCTTGAATTAGATTGGATAACGGGAGTGTCTAATTAACTAATGAATGGTTGTAGAAGGGTTGGAAGATACTTTGTATACAGACGGATGAAAGTCTCTGAGTGTTCAGACATCCAATTAATATTAGATTGGATAGATAATTGGCTTTTACTTAATGAGGGACACCAAAAGAAAGAATAAGTCTTATTATTGATACATGTGAGTAACATTCTTTTGATACTTCCAAAAGCGTTACTGCGCATTTTGCTTGTGCTTAATGGTTCTCGATTTTACTCGAAATCATATAAGAGCTTGTTATAAGCGGATTTATCGAAGTGATTCATCAACGGTGGCGTGTCACAATTCCCTTTTCTTTTTGACTCTGCGCCAGTAATTCCACTATTATTAGTGAACAATAATGGAAAAATTTAATTCCTTCATATTTGTTTCATATTCATAGAGATAGGGGACATAATACACATGGATATAGTAAGTCTTGCTTGGGCTGCTTTAATGGTAGTCTTTACATTTTCCCTTTCACTCGTAGTATGGGGAAGAAGTGGGCTCTAGGGGTACTCCTAATTGGGGTTGAGGAATCAAGCCGTATCAATTGTTTTCTAGATCGTTTTGCAAAGCCTTTTTTTATTTTAACTATTTTATTAGTCTTCATTTCGAAATTCTTGGATTCTAGTGGAGTAATGTATTCTATGAATAACACCTTTTCAATCAAAATCAAACAAACATTTCCATAATCCCCATGTTCGTATTTCGAAAGTAAAAGGGATCCGGATGATAGGCAATTAAAAAAAAAGAATTCTTCCTAAATTTTCTATTTTGATGAACCAGCTCTTACCAGAGTTATAAACGGACAATGAGGGACAAGGAACCCCCTTTGTTTTCTGTATTTGCTTGTTTTTATTTCCCTCCCTCTTTACTGTTCAAAGAAAAAAAAAGTCTTTTTTTTATTTAATTTAATAAGATCTTGCCTTAGTGTAGTCACATATTAGACACTTACCCCCTGTTTTATTTGAATTTCATTTATGAAATGCTTTATTGACTCATTTCATATCATGGATCAAAGAAGTTAAATTCAAAATCGGCAGGGTATACCCTTTTTTCGAAACGAAATACGAAGAAAAGTCACCATAGAACTCTTTGGATCATCTGTCAGTTGCTCAACGAATTACTTCTTTGGAATGTTCAAAAAAAGATTACTTGGTTTTCTTTTTTTTTTTTATTAATTTAATTAATATATGCCTATTCCATTTTTCCTTCATTTCTGATTATTTTAATAGGAATCTCGGTATCCACCAAAAAAATCAAATCCATGAAATGAAAGAATTATAAAATCGTAAGACTTGCCTTTCAATTATTTCAGATTAATTGAAATCAACACAAATAAAATAGATCAAGCGAAGAAATAAAATTGAGATACTATGTACAGTACATATATTTAATTGATATCGACATGTATGAAGATCCATATTGTGGATTCATCTATATTAAGCTTGTATCTTTCTACATTACAATAATAGATATAGATAGTATGGTAGAAAGATTCATATTTTTTTTCTACCATACTATCGAGTTTTATAGGATACTGCTGATTCTAGTCCATTCATTTTATTTAAGACGTGAGATTTGAATCCTTTTTTTCTTAACTCCTTGATCTTGATAAAAAGTCAAGTTTCATTCAAATTAATCACTTTGACTGACAGTTTTTACGTATATTATAAGTAAAAAAGCGGTAGGAACTAGAATGAACAGCGCTGTAGCAATAAATGCGAGAATATTTACTTCCATAATTTCATTGTTTTTTTTACTTCGCAATAACTCGGGATTTAATCCCATAGAGATGATAAATTTGTCGCTTGTAAATTCAATGCAATGACTTACATTTCAATGACATCGAATCGGATCAATATCATGAATAACAATATCTAGGCTATCAAATCGATTCACCGTCGAGAATTGAATAGTATAACATAGGAAGATCTTTTATCCACACCGAATACAAAAAGTGATGCCTGGTCCAATCAAAAGAATTCCTTTATTTATATATATTCTTTTCCACCCTTTCTTTTCGATAATCTACCGCCTTCCTTGTACAATCATCTGATGATGTATCATCTGACTGCTTTTCCACTTTCACCGTTTACAAATAGTTTCCAAATAAACCCCAACAAAAAAGAGAAAGGAAAAAATAAATAAAAAAAAAGATAAAGATATCGTTGGGAATGAAATTCTGTCATTTGTATCCCCTTTGACAGAAAACGGAGGGATCAATTGATGTATTTTATCCGTCGGGACTGACGGGGCTCGAACCCGCAGCTTCCGCCTTGACAGGGCGGTGCTCTGACCAATTGAACTACAATCCCAGGGAAATAAAGAAAAGTGTACAACATAGATAGTCTTATGATTTCATTCAAGCCATTTTCTATTTCGATTTTAGATTCGAAGCCGGGTTGTAACAAACAAAGGCGCGAGTGATATATCCATACGGGTATGCACTTTGAGTGAGAGCGACGCGGATTACTAGTTACTAGGAATCCTTTCGTTATTGCCAAATAAATCGATCAATAATCAATTTGAAAATGAAAACAAAAAAGAGTCTTCTTTTTTGTTTACTTTACTCTTTTTCTTTTCATTAACCTTTCTATTTAATGATCCTGATATGAATCTAGAGCGGTATCAAGGTCATAATTTATGGGAACAACTAAATAAATAGAACAAAATAAAAAACAAATAGCGGTAGGGATGGATATATCACAAAATTGGACTTTTTTTATTCTTCCCTAATTTTTTTGTTTGGCTTTTCGGGAAAACAAAATACAAAAAAATGGGCATTTTAGGTTATGGCGGATCAGCGAATTATTGGGCCGAGCTGGATTTGAACCAGCGTAGACATATTGCCAACGAATTTACAGTCCGTCCCCATTAACCGCTCGGGCATCGACCCAGGAAGAATCAATTCTAGGTTTATTGATAATCCATGATCAACTTCCTTTCGTAGTACCCTACCCCCAGGGGAAGTCGAATCCCCGCTGCCTCCTTGAAAGAGAGGTGTCCTGAACCGCTAGACGATGGGGGCATACTTGCCTGACCGCGACCATACTATGCTCATAGTATGAGCAGTTTTTTGAAATTGTCAATATAATGATAATGGAATGACTAGAGCCGAAAGCTTTTTCCACTTTCATTCATTGATTCACTCATTATTACGACGAGACAGGCATGTTTCTATCTCACACTAAGCCGGTAAATTAACAAAAAGTAAATCGGGAATTTTTGGAAGAGGCAGCAAGAAGTTATCGAAAATTATGTGTGTGTGTTTTTTTTCTAAAAATTGGGTTCGGTGGACAAAGCAAATCCCTTCATCACATGTTTCGATAAAATAGATTGGATCTATGTCGAATTGCTAAGGTACATGTATTAATCAAATAAATGAATTTCGTTCTGTTCTGATAAGCCAATTATGATTGGCCTTGAAACAATTCATTGCATTGATCAAACCCAATATCAATAAAACCATTTTACCCTCTACACGTTAAGTAAATTAGAATTCTC